CTACTTCTTGGAAGAAAATAAGTTTCTTGAGATTTTGTGCATCTTGAATCATATTCTCACAAAAGGAATGTTCAAGTTAAAAAACCGCTTCTTCGAATCCTTGTTGCGGAGTCGAGAAATTATGCCTCCCCCGGTTGAATCATAACGACTTACTTGAATTTGGATTCTATCTCCTGGCAGTAGCCATATAAAAACTACGTCGAATCCTTCCTGAAACAGAACCTCGGACCAGATCTTCATTATCTAAACGAATCCGGAACATGCCGGTGGGAAGCGATTCGGTAATTAAACTTTCATGAATCCATTTTTCTTTTTGTTCTTTCATTCCAGGTAAAGCACATTTGAAGAATTCACTAATGGAGGAAGAACAATATTAGACAACTCATACCTTTTCTTTTTTTACAATTACAAATAGTAAGTTTCAGATCCAATTTGTATATTAAAAAGATTACCATATATAACACAAAATTTCTCCGCCGATTCCTTCTAGCCGAGCCTCTCGGTCTGTCATTATACCTCGAGAAGTAGAAATAATTACAATTCCCATCCCGCCTAAAATTCGAGGAATTCGTCGAGAGTTAGAATAAATTCGTAGACCCGGTCGACTGATCCGTTTTAAATTGAAAATATTTCTATAGGGCCTTTTTCTATGCCTTCTGTGTTGTAGTGTTAAAACCAAAAAATTTTTGTTGTTTTCTCGATGTTTTCTCACGTTTTCGATAAAACCTTCTCGTAAAAGTATTTTAACAATATTTTCCGTAATATTAGTAAATGTTATTCGAACCACTCTTTTTTTATCCATATCAGCATTTCGTATAGAGGTTATTATCTCAGCAATAGTGTCCCTACCCATGATGAGCTAAAATTATTAGTGACTCCAAATTGGATCTAATCAACATGTTTTTCTTTTTTTTTTTTTTTACTTCTTTTTTTATTTATAACTATGAATAATTAATAACGGTATATGCGTGAGATACAATCTATTTGTAAATCTATTTATTTCAAATATTCCACTATACGCGATCTCGGTTTATAATACCTCGGGAGCTAATGAAACTATTTTAGTAAAATTTAATTGTCTTAACTCCCGGGCGATCGCGCCAAAAATCCGAGTTCCTTTTGGATTTCCTTCTTGATCAATAACAACCGCCGCGTTGTCATCATATCGTATTATCATACCGTTGTCACGTTTGAGTTCTTTACAGGTACGCACAATTACAGCTCTGACCACTTCTGATCTTTCTAGAGGCATATTTGGTACTGCTTCTTTGATCACAGCAACAATAACGTCACCAATATGAGCATATCGACGGTTGCTAGCTCCTATGATTCGAATACACATCAATTCTCGAGCCCCGCTGTTATCTGCTACATTTAAATGGGTCTGAGGTTGAATCATATCATTTTTGAATCTGTTCTTTCAATGCAAAGGACGAAGAAAAAAAAAAAAGAAATATTCCTTATCTAAAATATCTAAAATAAAAAATTTGCAATTTTCCAAGACCCATTTTTTTTGTTCTACCTTTTTATCCTTTATCCCGAAATAATGAATTGAGTCCGTATAGGCATTTTTGATGCTGCTATTGAAATCGCCCTTCTAGCTATATTTTCTGTTACTCCGCTCATTTCATAAAGTATTCGACCTGGTTTAACAACAGCTACCCAATATTCGGGGGACCCTTTCCCCGAACCCATACGTGTTTCGGCGGGTCTTACTGTAACTGGCTTGTCTGGAAATATACGTACCCATATTTTGCCACCCCGACGCACATTTCGTGTCATTGCTCTTCGACCTGCTTCTATTTGTCTAGATGTGATCCAGGCAGGTTCAAGTGCCTGAAGAGCATATTTACCGAAACATATATGATTACCTCGATAAGATATTCCTTTCATTCTTCCTCTGTGTTGTTTACGGAATCTGGTTCTTTTGGGGTTATAGTTGATGGTTGTTTCGCAATTCCATCTCTACTACAGAACCAGACATGAGAATTTCTTCTCATATGGCTCCTCGCGAATATGGATTCAAAAATCCAAAATATTTAATTTGAATTTGAAAATCTTAATTTTTTTTTCTTTTTTTAATATAAAATATACATGTATTTATTTAATATTTTAATCTTTAATTGAATCGTGGGATTCTTTGAGATTTAATCTAATCTAATCTAGTAGTAATTTGTGTATCTTGTTTGAATCGATAATTAACCATTTTCTATTTTCGAAATCATATTATTAAAATTTTTTTGTTTTTTTATCGTTCAAATTTAGCAATCCAAAAAAAAAAAGAACGTTTTCACGGGCGAATATTTACTCTTCTATAATTCCATTTTAGGGTTGTCTAGTGACTTCTCAGAATAGATGAATTGATTTTCGGCTCGTTCCGCCATCCCGACCAGTGAATCATTAAGATTCATTTAAAAAACAATCTTTTACATTCACAGCTTACATCGTTCCCATCACTTCTTACTTAATGGTTAGGTGCTAATTTTACAATGGAGCTCAT